CACCTCTATGGTCCCATATTTAGTAATTCCTGAACTACTTCTTCTGTATCGGGGATCGTCGAAATAAGCAAGAATACTATTTCTACGTAAAATCCCATTTATGGGTATTTCAATCGAGATACCAGAACGGGACATTAGTTCTTTCTCCCGTTCTTGATCATATTGGAATGGGATGATGAATCTATTTCTTCGCCTTTTCGCCAATAAATCAGAATTCTCGTGGAGAATGGCAGGATATAGGAAATTCCAATGACCATTAGATATGATTCGATCAGGTCCTGAATAATCAAGAATCCCCTGCCCTTTTTTACTGGAAGGATCCGAACTAAACAATTTGTGTCTCACTCGATCATTAGTCACTGAGAGGTCAGAAATATATCTCCGTTCGACAGAAAGAGAATGAACATTCATTTGATCTTGATCCTTGTGGAGCGAAAAAGTGACTATACTGGATCTGCACGGACCTCCTGATAATATCCATAAATGACTTGTTTTTGGTAAGAGATGAACATTACCATATCTATATTCAGGCGCATGGTACACATCGGTACTCCAGTGCATTTCTCCCTCTGAGTCAGAATAAATATGTTTTCGAACCCTCTCTTTAAAATTGAAAGTGGATGTTCCAGCGCGAATCTCAGCAATCACTTGTTCTGATTCTACATATTGATCGTTTTGAACTAAAAGAAAACTTTTTGGTGGAATATTCACATTATGTAGAATATCCTGACTCCCAATAGTTACATACAGGTCTATATAACATAGAAAAGCAGGATGTCCATGACGTGTACGTGTGGGATGAACCAAATCCTCATTGAATTTGATTTTTCCATTAGAAGGAGCTCGTACATGTTCTGCAGTACCACCTGTAAATACTCCACCGGTATGAAAAGTTCTTAATGTTAGTTGAGTCCCTGGTTCCCCAATTGATTGACCTGCAATAATACCTACTGCTTCTCCCAATTCGACCAGGTCGCCATGAGTGGGACTCCGACCATAACATAATCTACAGATCCAAGATGTACTCCTGCAAATAAAGGGGGTTCGAATATATATTGATTGTGCTCGAAAGGTTATGAATCGATTGACAAGTCCAATACCAATATCTTGATTTCGAGTGGCAATGCATCGTAGACCCATATATATATCGTCTGCTAATACACGACCAATTAGTGTTTGGATCAAAATTTTTTCCGTCGTCCCATTTCGAGGACTCACGGAAATACCTCGGATAGTGCCACAATCTGTTCTACGCACAACAATGTGTTGAACTACTTCAACAAGTCTACGCGTGAGGTATCCAGCATCTGATGTTCGTACAGCAGTATCCACAACTCCTTTGCGGGCTCCGTAGCAGGAAATTATATATTCCGTTAAAGAAAGTCCTTCGCGTAAATTGCTTTGAATGGGTAAATCAATCATTTGTCCTTGGGGGTCCGACATTAATCCTCTCATACCTACTAATTGGTGTACCTGAGATGCATTTCCTCTAGCTCCCGAAAAGGACATTATATGGACTGGATTAGAAGGATCAGTCATCCTAAAATTAGGATGCATTTCTTGTCTCAAATATTCACTTGTAGCATACCATATCTCAATGGATTGACGCAATTTTTCTACCGCGTGTACATTCCCATAATGATGGTGCTTTTCTAAAATCAAACTTTGTTGTTCAGCATCTTGGACTAGCCATCCCTTAGAAGGTATTGTTAAAAGATCATCAATTCCTAATGAAATGGATGTAGCAGTGGCTTGCTGGAAACCCAGAGTCTTTACTTGATCCAGGATGTGCGATGTATATGCCATTCCGAAGTGATCTATTAATCTGCTAATAAGTCGTTTCATGGCAGTTGCATCTATCACTTTATTGTGAAAAACCAGATCGGCCCGTTCTGCCATAAGTACCTCCATATTCCGCTGAGTAGGATTCGACAATGGGTTTGAGTCAGTGATTTGAAGACTTCCTTTCCTCGATCTTGATTCACGTAGAAATTCAGGAATTATGATACCGGTTGAGCCGTAGAGAACCGAATTCCCACGGTATCACATAATTACTTAGCTTAGGTATCGTATGAGTAGGCCCGACAAAACCCTTGTATGGCTTCTTCTATTTCTCGATAAAAAGAAATATGACCAACAGTTGTTCGAATGTATATACAAAGGATTTCTTTTTTTACACTTCTTACTATTAGATAGTGCCCATAAATCTCATGATAGGTACCCAAAGATTCATATTGAACTTCGATGGGAACTTCTCTTGAGGCAATGACACGTTGATCGAGTCGCCACCGGAGCCACAAAGGACTATCTAAATTGATTCGTTTCTGCCGATAAGCTCCAAGTGCATCATAGAAACTACAAAAATAGGGTTCTTTCTCTTTCGTATACTTATTATCGTCAACCGTTTCATTTTGATAGTTTCTTCGATTACATGGATTATACCTATTTGAACAAATACCTCGACGATTCCCGATCGTTAATATATAGAGTCCAATAAGCA